CATATACATAAGAATTATGTAAGAACCAAAAAAATCTTTTATTTCTTTTTGAAAAGACGTAAATGTCTTTCTTTGAAGTAATGAGACTATTAAAATTATGATATTCGTGGAAAATCAATCGCAACAAATGCAAAGAAGAAACATCTTTAATCCAGCATTGAAGGATTTTAACTAAGATTTCCATATGGATGGGATGGGGTATTAGTAGATCTGACACAAAATTTAAATGTGAGAATTTATCTTCTAAAAAAGGAAAGATTGAATGAATAGATCGTAAATTCTGAGATTTTGGTATTTTTTTTTCTTCAAGGGAAGATACTAATCGCGATGAGAATGGAATTTCCAGAATGACTCCAAAACTTTCTGCTAATATTTCAGAAGAAAAATGAGAATAAAAATAATTCTTATGTCTCAAAAATATATTTTGGTTAGAATCATTTACCGAAGAAAAAAAAGGTTTCTGTTGATATATTCGAGTAATTAAACGTTTCACAAGTACTAAACTATATTTATTGTCATAACCAAGAATTTCCACAGATTCGTAATAAATAAAACTATTGAAGCTATGATCATGAGCAAGTGAATAAACATACTCCTGAAGGAGTAGGGGATATAGGAAGTTTTGTTGCCGAAATGTATCTTTTTTGAATCTAAATATCCTTGTAATCCTGTCATTTACATATATTTTTACTATAACCAAAAAAAGGAAGGCACTTCTTGTGTTCTGAAATGATACATAGTGTAATATGGTCAGAACGGCGTATGTGTATATTTTATGTAGTTTATTTTTTATCTTATACTACCTTATACTAAGAAATTCTATAGAATTTAGATATAATATGCACTATCTATACTGTTACTTTATAGACTCTCTATTTTTCTTTTTTTTTTTTTTTTTCTTTATTCTTTATAAATTTATAAGAAAAAGATCTGAATCTTTTACTATACTTTTACTGTATACTGTATATTATATATATAATATATATATATATATTTTTTTTTTAGTCTGTTAGACTGTACTGTGATGTAAATCACTTAATAGTTAATAGTAATATAAGAAGTAAAAGATTTCAGAAAAAATAAATACCCCGGAGACAGAGGGTCCAATCTACAGATCTTTTTCCTTTCCCTTTCTATCCAATTAGGTTTTCTTTGTAGAAAAAACAATAAAAAATAAAAGAAATAAAATAATGATAAGAAAAAGGAGAAAAAGGGGTAAAAATCTTTTATTTTTGCAACCCAATAACTCTTTTGATTTTGGAAAAATTATTGTTTTATCACTATACTATTTCTTCTACACATCCGTCTCCAATTCATAAAAAAATAATTAGGATTAATAAAAAAAAAGAATAAATGGTCCACTCATAATTACTAATTAACAAGAAAACCTTTCCCACATAAGGTACTAATCTATTTTTAACGTCTAATTAGTAATTTGATTAGGTAATCATTCAAATTAAGAAGATAAGCTCGTTGCTTTTTTGTCTTACTCTAATTGGAACCATCAGGCTCTATCCATTTATTCACTAGACTCACCTATAAAATACTTTACTTAATTACTTAATTCAAAAATTGTTCTAAAAAGAACAATTTTGTATTTTCCATTTTGAGTATGAAATTTCTTCTTTTTCTTCTATGATTCTATTTTTGTTTCTTATATTTTTTTTTTACGACATGCTTTTTTTTCCATTCATTACCTTTCAGGATCAGTCGCGGTATTCTCAACTCTACCAATAGTCTAGACGAATTCCTTCATCCAAATGTGTAAAAGATCATAGTCGCACTTAAAAGCCGAGTACTCTACCGTTGAGTTAGCAACCCGGATCAATATAAAGTGTAGATATTATCGAAATAAAATAAAAAAAAAGAATAATAATAGAATTGCACTGCGCAACTGCGTCAAAACATGGAACTTGCAACAAATATAAACAACAAAATACAAAGTGGATCGGGTAAAAAAAAAGAGAATTCAAAATTTTATCAATTTTTTTGTATTTTCGCTAAGAAAATACATTTTGTATATTTGTAGAAAAAAGAAAAAATCCAGCAAACCCATCTATTTTTCTAAAGTGAAATAAAGAACCAATAGGGAATAGGGATAAAAAGATCTATTTATCTACGATCAAATTATATTTGTTCGAGACGCCGTTGTCAATATGAATGGACTTTGTTCGAAAACAAATTTCAAGAAATTCTATATTTCTATATCTAGAAATTTGTGATTTGTGTTGGATTAGCACAACATAAAGAAGAAAGAATAAATTGGAGCGACAAAAAAATAAAGGTGCAATACAAAGACAAGAAAGATCACCCCCCCCAAAAAAAGAGGGGGGGTTCCACAAAAAGGAGCAATAAAAAAAACTAAAAAGAAAACAAATTTTGAATAAAGAATTATACAAAGATAGGTACTAGTGAGTCTACCCTTTATTTTTTGTCAAAAATCAATAATCAATTAGAAATTCTTTCTTGAAAGAATTCTGCCTTCCTTAGAATATCATGAACAGTTCCTGTGGGTTGAGCACCTTTTTCAAGGAAATCTAAAATAGCAGGAACATTTGAATAAGTTTGATTATTTATTGGATCATAAAAACCAACTCTTCGAAGATCTCTTCCTTCTCTTCGGGATCGAACATCAATTGCAACGATTCGATAGATGGCTCATTGGGATAGATGTAGATAAAAAATGCCCCCCTAGAAACGTATAGGAGGTTTTCTCCTCATACGGCTCAAGAAAAAATGATTTTAATTTCTCTAATTTCTATCTATTATCTATTATCTATTATCTATATATATATATATAGATAATAGATAATAGATAGAAATAGAAAGATAAATGGATCCATAAAGAATTAAACTCTAATTTTTACCTTTTTACTTTTTCACAGAAAAAAAAAAGAAATTTCATTCGTACTCCTAACTCAAGTTGAATAGTTTTTAAAGAGTTCAAAATAAAATCCTTAGAATTTATTGAGCTATCTCTAACCTATTTTTTTGTCTCCTTTTGGATCTATTCTTTTTCTTTTACTAATTCTGATAGAATTTTCTGATAGAATTGTTGAGACAGATTCAAATAGTGTTTCCTTGTTCCGGAATTCATTGTCTTTGCTTTGCACTTTATGAAATCATTGGGTTTAGACATTACTTCGGTGATCCTTACTCCTTATTCAAAAAGACAGCAACATACCTTTTGTTTTTCTATGAAACAAAGAAAAAGAATAGAAAAGATTGATTCCTTTGTGATACACTTTTGATCAAAAAAGTTTCAAAATTTTGACAAATTTGACTTTTTTATTTCAATTTTATTTCAAACTTGTTCAACTTTGAAACTTTCCTTTTCTATTTTCTATATTTTCTATATATATTTTCTATATACTATATATATAGTATATATATTTCTATTCTATATATCTATATATGAATATTCTCATAATATTTCTATTAATTATATATTTTTATATATTTTTGATGATATATATTTTTTTGATGATAGATTTACAAAGTTAGTCTAACTTATTGATTGTCACTAACCCTAGATTATTCTCCCGATAAATGAATCAATCAGTTTTGCTCGAGCTGCATCATATGCTATACTATTAGTCTTTTTATTGAACAACTCAAGACAAATGAAATTTGGTTTATAGCAGAACAAACTATGTCGAAACAAGAGCATCTTCATTCGTATAGAAAATGGTGGATATCAGAATCCATAGTCAATCATGTCCTTCAAGTCGCACGTTGCTTTTTACCACATCGTTTCAAACGAAGTTTTACCATAACAATCCTCTAATTTTATTTGAATTTGGAACCATATGCAATTGATTCAATATAGAATCATGAATAGTCATTGGCTGAATCGATACATAATAATCCACACTTATCTATCTCTGAATAGATAGAGATCTATCCGGAAAGAATTTAACCCCATATCCCATATATATCAATATCAGTTTTAAACAAACTGATTTACATCTTCAACAGATCTTTCGGGATTGTCCATCACCAACTCTTAAAAAATAAAAAAGAGGATTCTAAAAATCATTCTTCGAATTCATATTAAAAAACATTGTATTCAATATGTTACAGAAAATTTTTTCATTCAATTTGAAATTTCAATAGAGAAGAATCTTTCGTTTCTGATGGAAACGGTCTGGGACGGAAGGATTCGAACCTCCGAGTAACAGGACCAAAACCCATTGCCTTACCGCTTGGCCACGCCCCATTTTTATTTTGTCTAAAAAAAAAAATTAAGCGAAATATTGGTTATTCGTCAATAACCATCCAAAATACATATAGGACATGTTGTCGGTAAAATTCAACACAATAGATATAGAATAAAAAAAATGAATTGATCATTACAGAGAATTCAATTAAGATATTGTATGAAAGTAGAATTCTTGTATTTTCATTTGATTGGAGAATGTAAGGAAGGATTTTGGAGAGAAGTCAAAAAAAGAAAAATTTCTTCCATTTCTCTGCCTTTATTAATTTTTCACTCAGAAAAACAACTCAATCTAATCTGATAATTTATTATCATTTCTATTTAATTTTTAAGAACAAGAAAAAATGTTTGTTATGTTTAATATCTTTAGTTTCATCTATATCTGTCTTAATTGTACCCTTTATTCGAGTAGTTTTTTCTTCGCCAAATTGCCCGAAGCTTATGCTTTTTTTAATCCAATCGTAGACATTATGCCGATTATCCCTTTATTCTTTTTTCTCTTAGCCTTTGTTTGGCAAGCTGCTGTAAGTTTTCGATAAAAAAGATGAGATTTTGATTAGAAAAATCAATAAGATCAGAAAAGTATGACATTAGAAACCCTCGATTCAAAAAGGGAAATTCTGGCATCTTCTATTTTATATTAAATTTTCATAAAGGGGCAATTATTTTTCATCAGCTTATTTCTTCTTTTGTTCTAACCTTTCTTTTGTAAGATATCATACAATATCCAATATCTAAGTATATATATCTATATATATAGATATATATATGACAAGAATTTTTTGGTAACGAAAAAATACGAATCTTTTTATATGAGAAAGTAATTAATTTTCATGAATTTCAAAAAATTTATGATTTTTAGAGCGTCATATCAAAATAATGTATAGTGTATGTCGTAAAATAGGTGATCTATTTCCTTAAAAAAAAATTATCTTGGAGATTATATAATGCTTCCTCTTAAACTCTTGGTCTACACAGTAGTAATATTCTTTGTTTCTCTCTTCATCTTCGGATTCTTATCTAATGATCCGGGGCGTAATCCCGGGCGTGAAGAATAAAAAAGAGATGAGATTCGTTTTTAGGTTTTCCTTTATTTTTTCATAAGTAAATGTAGAAATAAATAGATGAAATAGATATTAGATAAAGAGAAAAAAAAATTAATAAAAGAATCAAAATTGATTCCAATTTGAAAATTTAAAGTTATCAGGAGAGAGAGGGATTCGAACCCTCGGTACGAATAATTAGTACAACGGATTAGCAATCCGACGCTTTAGTCCACTCAGCCATCTCTCCCCATTCCAAATTGAAAATTTATCATGTGATATGACACGCGAAGTCAAGATTGAAAATCATTTTTCTTTTATTTTTTGATAATAATTCGAAACGGATTTATCCAATAGAAAGAATACCTTACTTCTTTTATTTTATACAAAAAGTTCATTTCCCCGGCCTGGTTAAGTACTGGCCGGGCTAGTACTTCTTTTGTTCCAACGAATCAAACAAGAAGAACAATTTTCCTTGCCATTCCTAATTCTTAGAAAGAATATGAGATTATATATATCTAGATTAATATCTAATATTCTATATACTATATAGAAAGATAGATAGAGTAAGATTCTCTATCTATTCTTAGTCTATTATAGTAAATTAGTCTCTATAGTATTTAGTACTAATCTTTTTTTCCCACACTGCGGCAAAACAAAATACGTCTTAATACCGGAATTTTCATGATTCTGATGCTATCTTGACTGCGTCTGATTATTTTGTTGGACAAATGGTCCATCCGTATTACATAATGAATATGTAGCGGGTATAGTTTAGTGGTAAAAGTGTGATTCGTTCTATTAACAACTTCAATAGTTAAGGGGTCTTTCCGTTTTTTTTTTCAGATTCCGATCAAAAACTTTTTTTCTTAAAAAGATTTAATCCTTTACCCCTCAATAGGATATGTGAGGAAAGAATATACATTCTCACGATTTCTATCCATCAAAATTTTAAGAAAAAAATTGGATCATGGAGTCGAGAAGCATAATTTTTTTGATTGGTTCAATTCTTCCAATTGAATGAGTATGAATAAAGGATCTATGGGTCATAGTACAAAATTTTCAATCGTAACTAAATCTTCAATTTTTTTGTGCTGTCGCTGGAAAAGCTAAATTGAAGCCAAATAGCTAGAAAACGATGGTTTTGGTTTACTAGAACCTCGGCTTATTAATTCAGCTCGGTAGAAACCAAATGATTTTCCTTAGGATCCCGCGAATAGAAATAGGGAACGAAGTAACTAGACTAGAAAGATTTGATAGAATCTCCCTCTTCTAGAGGGATCATCTAGAAAGCGAGTAGCTTTAGATGCATTCGGAAAAAGCTGACATAGATGTTATGGATCTCATTTTTTCTCTGGTGGAAATACATGGATCTTCCATAAAGGAGCCGAATGAGACCAAAATCTCATGTTCGGTTTTGAATTAGAGATGGTTAAAATGATCAACCAACGTCGACTATAACCCCTAGCCTTCCAAGCTAACGATGCGGGTTCGATTCCCGCTACCCGCTATATATTCCTTAACTTAATATGATATACAGATGCATTATTCATTTTAACATGCATCTTTCTTTTTATTGTATCCTTTTTTTAATGCGAAAATAGGAATGAAAAGCGTCCATTGTCTAATGGATAGGACAGAGGTCTTCTAAACCTTTGGTATAGGTTCAAATCCTATTGGACGCAATTTCTTTCTATCTATCTATTCTAGATAGAGAAGAAAAAAGAACTTTATTTTTTTAAGGATAAAGGGTCCTTTTTTGAATGATTCAAATAAGAAATCTTTCTCAAGGATTTATGAATTAAGAATAGAATAACATTTGCATTTATGTTTGTTCCTGAAGTAGAAATAGTTCGGTCTGTTCCTGAATAGCTTCTCTCAAAAGGATTTCGGCTTCTTCAGTGAATATCTTGGTAGAAGATAGAATTTCTTGAAATTTAGGTTTATTCTTTGTTAAGTAGGTACGCAACCCAACGAGAAATCTCTTTACCTGCCCTATTTCTAACACATCAAGATATCCATTCGTTCCGGTATAAATAGTAGCTACCTGGTCTTCCACCGCGAGAGGGTCTGATTGAGATTGTTTAAGCAACTCACGCAATCGTTGACCTCTTGCCAATTGATTTTGAGTAGCTTTATCTAGATCAGAAGCAAATTGTGCAAAGGCTTCTAACTCTGCAAATTGAGCTAGTTCCAATTTTGATTTGCCGGCTACTTTTTTCATGGCTTTAATTTGAG